CGATTTCAGAATATCCATTCGCTCGAAACTGATCTGCTTCCGCTTCTACTTTTCGTAAGCGAGCCCGGGCTTTTTCTAGCTGTTCAACGGCCCTTCCGCGCAGTTCTTCTGAATTTCGAATAGTATTCACGATTCGCAGTTTTCGATTATCTAATAAATCACTTAATGAAAGTAGATTATCTTTCCATTCATTTCAAAACTTTCATGATCCCTTCCCGAACCAAACTTGAATCTTTCGATTCATTTGGCTCTCACGCTCAATTACTTCCATTTTTTATGGTAAATTTCCCTATCTATTTTGAATGTAATGAACCTATCTTCTACTCTTTGCTCATATTCGAACAAAATTGGAAATGAATCACTAATCCAAGGCCGGAATATTTGGAGGACTCTTCTGACCAAACAAAAAATATGTAATTGTCAGCAAAGTTGTTTTTTTTTTTCAAATCCAAAAAAATTTCTTATTTGATATATTTTTTTTATAAATAGGTCATCAACTCAGCATTTGGCATTTAAACAAAAATGTAAAAAAAAAAGAAAAAGGATAAACCCCTTTCCAATACCAATAAAAGTTTCAAATCTTTTTATCGATATGAGTGTTATATATCGATAAATTTCTAACTATTCCTTGAAAATGGAAAACCATTTCAGTATTAATATAGTGGTAGAAAGAGTACCATGCTGTGGCTGAACTTCAAACGGTTTAGCTTTAACCATGTTAATAGTTCCACATTATTGGTTACTAGAGAATCAAAGTATATTTACCAACGAATCACGAAATGCTATGGTTCTTACATATGATTATATGATTTCTGAATTTATTCAGAAGTAATTCGCGAGATCGTGCGCCCTTATTTACTAGTTATACCGAAAAGGGGCGCAGCTGGTTGAATCCAGTCTATTCGTGAAATAAACAACTCGCACACACTCCCTTTCCAAAAAAAATCAATACACCAATCACTACACTGAGATTTATTGGATTTGTTGCTAAAATATCGGTATTAAATCCGAAACTCCCCGCAGATGGCCAGTGACCCGAGGAAACGAAAGAATCGGTTACATTTTTCATATGATCTCCTCTTATAGATAGACTAAAAAATCGAACATCTTTTTTGTTGTATTACTTGACCTTTTCCTATTTTCTATTTATAAATCGAAAGTGGATTCAAAAATGATTCCATTTTACTTACAATGTATTTTCTTTTTCTCAATTGAGAAAAACTCAATTGAGATTTACAATAAGAATAAGACTTATGCGAATAGGATTAGGTACCGGGTTTTCGTGTAAATTGCGAAACACTGCATTTGTTGCACCATTTCCTAAACAGCTTTCGTTGGACTAAGAAGGGGAAGGAAGAAAGCGAGTCGGTAACACTAATTCCTCATCCTCAAATCAGCCCTTCCCCCCGGTTTCTCAACGCAAAAAGAATTGTAGGAGCGAAATCTTGGTATAATGCGAAAAAGCAAGCAGGCAAGCGTCAAGTCCAACGAAATAAAATAAAAAAATACGTATTTTTTTATTTTTTCGGATTAAACAAACGGATTCGCAAATAAAAGAGCTAATGCTACAACCAATCCATAAATTGTTAAAGCTTCCATAAAAGCCAAACTAAGTAATAAAGTACCTCGTATTTTCCCCTCTGCTTCGGGCTGTCTCGCAATACCTTCTACAGCTTGGCCTGCAGCAGTACCTTGACCAACTCCTGGTCCAATAGAAGCAAGCCCTACAGCCAATCCAGCAGCAATAACGGAAGCGGCAGAAATAAGTGGATTCATGATAAGTTCCTCACACAAAAAAAAGAAATGGTTAATGATACAATCGACGAAAAATTTATGACTTAATTATTCCATCGACTAAGATTCAGCCAGTCGAAGTCAGTAAGAACTCCGAATTGAAATAAAAATATTCCCTCAAATCGTCAGAAAGGCTTTCTACTTTTTAGTTCCTCTTTGTTGAGTCTTTCCTGAATCTATACAACTTGAATTTATCATTTCGTTCTTGCTAACCCTTTGTTGAATTCTTCGACCCTTTCTTTCTTTTTTTGTTTATTTATTACTATGAATAAACAAAAAAAATAAAAAAAGACTTCTATTAATACCCCCATCTAAATTCAAGTAGGACTTAATATGAGTTCATTTCATATAGAACTAGTCAATATCTACTATCCAATATACATGCCTTTCTTCCATAACGTAAACCCAGCGTTCTTCCTTAAATTCAATTGGATTCTAGAACCTTTCTTTGAATTGAAACGTCTCCAGGAGTTGACTTATAACCATTCGATCCCATATGCCTAGTTCGGCCTTTCTATCCTAATCAACCCCCCTAATACCCCTTTTTATTACTATAGAACATACCTGTATGTTCCCTAAGCATATTGTCTTGAAACATATGTTGACTTGATCTAAGAAAAAATACTCTTTCGAAAATGAATTAATGATGACCTTCCATAGATTCGCCTATATAAGCTGCGGCTAAAGTTGCAAAAATAAGAGCCTGAATACCACTTGTAAATAATCCAAGAAACATGACAGGTATAGGAACTACTAAAGGTACTAAAGAAACAAGAACAACAACGACTAATTCATCGGCTAATATATTTCCGAAAAGTCGAAAGCTAAGGGATAGAGGTTTTGTGAAATCTTCTAAGATGTTAATGGGTAAAAGAATTGGAGTTGGTTGAATGTATTTACTAAAATAACCCAACCCCTTTTTTGTAAGGCCCGCATAGAAATATGCCACTGACGTGAGTAAAGCTAAAGCTACAGTCGTATTTATATCATTCGTAGGTGCGGCTAATTCCCCATGAGGTAACTGTATGATTTTCCAAGGTAAAAGAGCCCCTGACCAATTCGAAACAAAAATAAAGAGAAACATAGTCCCAATAAAGGGAACCCAAGGACGATATTCTTCTCCAATCTGAGTTTTGCTCACGTCTCGAATGAATTCAAGGACATATTCAACGAAATTCTGACCGTCAGTCGGAATTGTTTGTGGATTCCGCGCAGCTATGCCGGCTGAGCTTAATAAGAGAGCAATTACAACCCAAGAAGTAATAAGTACTTGGCCGTGGACTTGAAAACCACCTATTTGCCAATAGAAATGTTGGCCGACTTCCACACTGGATATATCATATAATCCCTTTAGTGTATTGATTGAACATGATAGAACATTCATATTGTCCTCTGGCAGAAATATAACCTAAAAAAAAATATTATTTTGATTCAACCATTGCTTTCTCGACTTGTCTACTTCAATCGTATATAATACCAACTAATCACATCATATCCCCAGCTATTTTTATATCTTTTTTGATATTCCGGAATCCTAACCGATTCTACGCGATTAATTCTAATTCGCGAATTCCATTTTTTATTATGAATCAAGGATTTCTTATATAGCTAGAACGACCTTCACAAATTGCGAATACTAATTTGGTGAGAATTAATCGGATTGAGGCTATAGCATCATCGTTTGCCGGAATCGATATATCTGCAAGATCGGGGTCGCAATTTGTATCGATTAAACAAATCGTTGGAATTCCCAAAGTAATACATTCCCGAAGGGCTGTATATTCTTCTTGCTGATCAACGATGATTACAATATCCGGTAACCCTGTCATATATTTAATCCCACCCAGATATGTTTGCAAGTGAGATAACTGTCTCTTCAACATGGCGGCATCTCTCTTCGGAAGACAGGCCAGTCTTCCCGCTTTTTGCTCCATTCTCAAGTCTCTGAATTTATGAAGTCTCGTTTCTGTGGTGGACCAATTCGTTAACATACCCCCAAGCCATTTTTTATTAACATAATGACACCGAGCCCTTATTGCAGCCCGTGCTACTGAATCAGCTGCTTTATTTTTTGTCCCAACAATTAAAAATTGTTTTCCTTTACTTGCTGCATCAAAAACTAAATCACAAGCTTCTGATAAAAAACGAGCAGTTCGAGTAAGATTTGTAATATGAATACCTTTACGCTTTGCCGAGATATAGGGTGACATTCTAGGATTCCATTTCCTAGTACCATGGCCAAAATGAACTCCCGCTTCCATCATCTCTTCCAAATTGATGTTCCAATATCTTCTTGTCATTTCTCCTCGCACTTTCTCTTTTTTTTTTAAGAGATGAGGTATCCCGAAATAAAAAATTGTTCCGACGGAACCTTCTCTTCGACAGCTAATTGGCCGTTGATACACAATCCAAACCAGAAATTCCTTTCTATTCCTTATTATCATTATCTTATTAAAAAAAAAGAAAATGCCCATAAGAAATACAGAACAGATAAATAGGAGGAATCCGTTCTTAAATTACCTAAACTAGGGTTTTGATGGATGATTTCCATTTTTTTTAAACACAAGAATTAAAAGATTCTCTGTGGTAAAACAAAAAATCGTTCATTTCTCCCTCAAATAGATTCTTCTTTTTGTTTTTCAAAGGAATGCCCCTATGTTGGCTTGAACGCTGTACTAATCCTTTGAATCCGGTACCAACAGGTATCATTCCTCCCAGAACCACGTTTTCTTTTAGACCTTTCAACCAATCGATACGGCCCCGGAGAGCAGCTTTTGCTAAAACTCGAGCAGTTTCTTGAAAACTCGCTTCGGATATAAAACTTTGAGTATTCAAAGAAGCTCTCGTTATTCCCAATAAGACGGCTCGGTAAGAGATCGCTTCTTCCAAAGCACGCCCTGTTCGTTCCGCTCGCAACAATCCAATCAGCTCTCCTGGTAAAAAAACATTAGACATTCCATCTTCTGAAACCAAGACTTTTGATGTTATTTGACGTACAATAATTTCTATATGCCTATTATGGATCTGTACCCCTTGGGATCGATAAACCTTTTGGATCTTATTAACCAAAGAGATACGACTTTGCACTATAGTTAGCTCGGCGCCAATCAAGAATCCCCAAGGAAATCCAAGAATTCCTGTTATACGCTCATTCCAAGCGTCAATCCTCCTTTCTAGATTCATCGATATTGACTCAAGCGAACGAACTTCTAAGACTTGTTCCACCTTCGGAAGGCCTTGCGTTATATCACCAGACCTCGATTTTTCATATATAAATGTAACTAATGTATCTCCTTCATAAATGATTTCCCCATAATGGCCATGAACAGTTGCTCCTGGGGTGGCCAAATAGGGCTTCGCTGCTCTTATTACTACAGAGCCAACTTGAACAATTAGAACTTGACCCGCCTTTAAGTGTGGCCCGTTTTTAGCTATACATACATTTTCACAAAGAAATTGTCCAAGACTTATTTTTGTGGAAGTCTCTTCACAAGAATTGTGGTGAAGACAATACCAATTCAATTTGAACGGATTCAAAATACTGTTACTTACCGGATCGGGATTATAAACCTTCCTATTTTCATCGATTAAATAATATTTCATTACTCGAAAAGTTTGTTTTAAATTGTCAAGTTGTAAATAGTTAGTTACCAAGATCTGATTATGAGTTATTAAACGGTAAAAAGAAAAAAAATGAGCAATTTGAAGGGCTGTTCCAAACGGACCTGACGAATTCCTAATTGAAATTAGTGGGTCGGGTTCGTTGTAATATTTTAGACCCTTGAATGGGCCCATTCGAAAACAATTGGCTGATGACAAAATGAGAAAAGATTGGCATTCCTTCGTTCTATTCAACAACGTACGAACAGTTTCATAATTTTGGCTAAAAGGTTGTTGAAGTCTTGTTTTTGTTGTTTTTGAATAAATAGAAAAAAGGGGATTCATACGATATGATCCATTATCAAAAAGCAATCCTGACTCTGCTGGATCGTTCCTTTTCCCGGCATACGAAATAGTGGATTTCACTAAATCGATTTTTAGGAAATTTCGAATCATACCATTTGTCTTTATTTCAACAAAGGAGGCACGCGCATCTTCAATAGACGCACTTTTTTTGTCTTGGTCCCAATTCAATACTAAGCAAGTCCGAACTAATTGAATACTTGTGTCAGAAATTCCCCGAATCGGCTTGCCACTTCCATAAAGGATATAATTGACAACTTGAAGTTGCACCTTATCCCTTTCCTGCAACAGATCCTGAGGGAAAAGTGTTGATAAACTTATACCGTCCGTTATTTCATATGTGACTACGGGTCGAACCAAAACAAAATACCTTTTCTTAGTAGGTGTGATTCGTTGGACATAGATCCAATTTTTCAAATGTTTCCGTTTTGTTTGTCCCCTTCCCGGCGGTATCAAAAGACCCCTGTGTCGGGATATTTTATCTGTTTTTCCAGGAAAATGGATATTTCCCGAAAAGATTTTTAGTTCAGTCTTTTTTTTTTTCTTCTCTACTCGGACCAACCCGCCTACCCGGCTTCTTGTATTTAAAGTGATTTGTGTATTTACTCCAATGATACTATTGTTACGTACCATTATGGAAGAAGATCGTGGGAAGATATGTACTTCCTCGGGAATGAAAAAAAACCGATCTATTTGCATTTGGCATTTTGCTCTAAATTCTTTGACTCCTCGATATTCAATCAAACCCTCTTTTTTTATAATTGAATGCGCCTCTATAGTACCATATTTTGTAATTCCCGAACTAGCTCTTCGGTATCTAGGATCATCAAAATAAGCAAGAATACTCTTTCTCCGGAAACTGCCATTTATGGGTATTTCAATTGAGATACCTGAAGTGGGCATTGATTCTTTCTCTCGTTCTTGAATCGATTGAAATGGAATGGTGAATCTATTTCGTCGTCGCTTTGCCAATAAACCGGAATTTTTGTCAGGATATATGAGATTAGAATGCCCAGTTCTTACGATTCGATTCAGTTTTGAATAATCAGGAATCCTACCCCTTTTCTTACTAGAAATAGAAGGATCTGAACTCAAAAAATTATGTCTCATGTGAGCCTTGATCACTGAAGAGTTAGAAATATATCTTTGTTCGACAGAAAGAAAATGGGCGTTCGTTTGGTCTTGATCCTTATGGAGCGAACGCGGGGCCACAATGGGTTTGTGTGGCCTTCCGACTAATATCCATAAATGACTTGTTTTTGGTAAGAGATGAACATTACCATATGTAAATTCAGGTGCATGATCCACGTCGGTACTCCAGTGCATTTCTCCCTCTGAGTCAGAATAAATATGTTTTCGAACCTTTTCTTTAAAACTCAAGGTGGATGTTCCCGCACGAATTTCAGCAATCACTTGTTCTGATTCTACATATTGCTCATTTTGAACTAAAAGAAAACTTTTTGGCGGAATATTCACATTATGTATAATATCTTCACTCTCAATAGTGACATCCAAGTCTATATAACATAGAAAGGCAGGGTGGCCGTGACGTGTACGTGTGGGATGAACCAAATCCTCATTGAATTTTATTTTTCCATTAGAAGGGGCTCGTACATGTTCTGCAGTACCCCCCGTGAAGACTCCGCCAGTATGAAAAGTTCGTAATGTTAGTTGAGTACCCGGCTCTCCAATGGATTGTCCCGCAATAATACCTACAGCTTCTCCTAATTCGACCAGGTCGCC